TCTATTCCTTTACAGTGAAAGAAGTTGGGACGAAGTTGTTAATAATAGATTACCTAGAGAAATAGGTAAAAGGAATTTCCATCCAAGATTTAATAGTTGGTCCATTCTCAGTCTCGGTAAAGTCCACCTTGTTGCAATAGAAATGAACAAGAACAAATAAGTTTTAGCTAATGTAATAAAAATACCGATTATTATTCCAAAAACTTTACTTCTTTTAGTTATGTCCAAAATCTCAGGAACTAATATGTATGGAATAGAAAGATTCCAACCCCCCAAGTAAAGAACTGTTACAAATAATGAAGAAACTAGTAGATTTAGATACGAAGCAACGTAAAATAAACCAAATTTGATACCTGAATATTCGGTTTGATAACCTGCTACCAATTCCTCTTCTGCTTCTGGTAAATCAAAAGGTAATCTCTCACACTCGGCTAGAGAAGAAATTAGAAAAATGATAAACCCTATAGGTTGACGCCACAAATTCCACCCCCAAAGACCATATTTTGACTGGGCTTCAACTATATCAACTGTACTTAAACTGTTAGATAATCATAGTCGACGATAACATCACTGTTCCCGTCGCTATTACAGAACCGTACATGAGATTTTCACCTCATACGGCTCCTCATAGGTCACAAAAAAATCTAAAGACCTTTCAACATTTTTTATCTTGATGTGTTTGTAGGATCGATAGAGAGTCAAACTCTTATCTTATCCTAAGGCCTAGAATTAGACCAATGGAATTCTGTCTGCTAGATTTATAATAAAAAAGTGCTTCTGAATTGATCTCGTCTTTTAAGAATTTTCATTTTTCTTTGTTGATTAATAACTTTATCCTTGAATAAAAAAAGACTTTTTAGAGGAATATCACATATATATTTCAACCTATCATTTTCGATTACGAAAAATAAGTAGACATTGCATAAAAAAGAATTTTATTTCTCTAAATAAAATAAAAATACAAATAGTTATGAATAAAAAAAAAGATCTTTTTTTGCAATTCTAGTCTTTCTATTTTATTTCGCTCCTATTCTCCTTTCTCAGAAAAAAAGGGACATTACCCAAAGTAAAAGATTTCTTCGTTCTTGATAGTTATTTACTTAATCGGTGGATAGGAACATACTCTGGATCGAAATCGCGGGGAGTACTTCTTAATTATTTCTACCAACTTAAAGCCCCAATTCGAATTACTTTTCTATAAAGAAATATCCAGTTGGATATTTTATAGAATCTCCATTACTAATCCTTTGTGTATCTTGGTCTTCCTAACCATCCACTCGTTTTTTTGAATCTCCCAATTAGGGTAATACATCTATACTAATAGAAATAGATAGTAAAAACCCCATACAGTTGATCTTTTGAACCCGCTTCAAGCGATGATGACTAATCAACCAATCTTGGGGTAAACAGTCTCCACTGCTTATGTTTTAATTCTTGTACATAGGAAATGAGATTAAATTCCTTTAACAGCAAATTTGAAAGCCGTTTTATTTCACTCATATAACTATCTGGTTTAGTTTATCAACCCCCATGATGAATAAAAATAAAAAAAAATCAAAAATAGATATAGATATTCAACGCATTTCACTTTCTTGCTAGAAAGAAAACTTTCTATAAAGAAAATAAATAGGGGAAATTTTATGTCTCACCGAATCACACGTAGAGATATTGATAATACACATAGAGTTAATGGTATTTCATAACTAATTGATTGAGCAGCAGCCCTTAATCCACCTAAAAAGGAATATTTATTATTTGATCCATATCCCGACATAAGAAGTCCAACGGGAGCAAGACTTGAAACAGCGATCCATAAAAAAACACCAATACTGAGATCGGCTAGAATAAGGCGATAGCTAAAAGGAATTACTGAATAACTTAGTAAAATGGATATGACTGCTATGGATGGCCCGATACTGAATAAACGAGTATCTCCTCTAGATGGAAGAAGATTCTCTTTGAAAAGTAGTTTTGTACCATCTGCTAGAGCTTGAAGAATTCCCAAAGGCCCAGCATATTCGGGTCCAATACGTTGTTGTATTCCTGCAGATATTTCTCTTTCTAACCAAACAATTACTAGTACACCTAGTGTGATTCCTAATACAAGAGTGAAAATAGGTACGAGTATCCATATGATCCCATACACTTCTTTTAAGGATTCCAATCTGGAAAAAGAATTGATAGCTTGTATTTCTGTTGTATCAATTATCATTTCAACGATCAACTTCTCCCATAATGATATCTATGCTACCTAGTATCGTCATAATATCAGCCAATTTCATTCTTTTAACTAACTGAGGAAGAATTTGCAAGTTGATAAAACCCGGTGGTCGAATTTTCCATCTCCAAGGAAAAACACTCTGATCTCCTATCAGAAAAATTCCCAATTCTCCTTTTGGTGCTTCGACTCTTACATAAAGTTCTTGCTTAGACAATTCAAAAGTTGGAGAAGGTTTTTTACTAATAAATCGATAGTCAAAATCATTCCATTCAGGGTCTTTTATTCTACCAAAGCGTCGAATTTCTAAATTCTCATAGGGTCCCCCTGGAATTCCTTCCAGAGCCTGTTGGATAATTTTTATGGATTCTGTCATTTCACTGATTCGTACTAAATACCGAGCTAATGAATCCCCTTCTTTTTGCCATTGAATCTCCCAATCAAATTCGTCGTAAGACTCATAACGATCAATTTTACGAAGATCCCACTGTATTCCGGAAGCTCGTAGCATTGGGCCCGATAAACCCCAATTTAGTGCTTCTTCTGCGCCAATAATGCCTACGCCTTCAACTCGTTCTAAAAAAATAGGATTCCGCGTAATAAGCTTTTGATATTCAGCAACCCCGGTTAAAAAATAATCGCAAAAATCCAAACATTTATCTATCCAGCCATGAGGTAGATCAGCAGCTACTCCTCCGATACGAAAATAATTATGCATCATGCGCATACCGGTAGCAGCTTCGAACAAGTCATATATTAACTCTCGTTCTCGAAAAATATAGAAGAAAGGGGTCTGTGCCCCAATATCTGCCATAAAAGGGCCAAGCCATAACAAATGAGAAGCGATACGACTTAACTCCAACATAATAGCTCTGATATAGCTAGCCCTTTTAGGTACTTGAATATTGCCTAGCTGTTCGGGTCCATTTACGGTTATTGCTTCTGTGAACATAGTAGCTAAATAATCCCAACGCGTTACATAAGGCAAATATTGTATAATTGTTCGATTTTCCGCAATTTTCTCCATCCCTCTATGTAAATAACCCAGTATTGGTTCACAATCAATAACATTTTCACCATCGAGAGTAACAATCAGTCGAAGAACACCATGCATTGATGGGTGGTGAGGGCCCATATTGACTATCATGAGGTCTTTTCTTGTAGTTGGTGCAATCATAAGTTTTTTCCCGAGTCGTTCTTCCATGCATTGCTGAAAGTAAAAAGAAGTTCATCAAAATTTAAACGACTAAGCTCAAATGGTATCACGCTTCAAATTAACGAGTTTTTATCTCTCGAATATTTAACTCACTAATTAATTCTTTATAGCGTCTTCTATTTTTTTTTGACAAATAGGCCAGCAGTCGTTGGCGTTTTCCCAAAATTTTCCGCAAACCTCTCTGGGATGAAGAGTCTTTTTTGTGCAATTCCAAATGTGAAGTAAGTCTTCTTATCTTAGTGGTAAAATTGAATACTTGAAATTCAACAGACCCTCTGTTTTCTTCGTTTTCTTTTTGAGAAATAACCGAAATGAATGAATTTGTTACCATAAAAAAATCCCCTTTCCCTTTTTACAGATATGGATTTTATTGATCAGTAATAATAATGCCATTAATTGGAATCTGGTATATACAATAATCTAATCCAAATTTCTTTATGAACTCCTAATTTTCTGAATTCAAATCAATTAATCCAATTTCTAATTGGATTTAGATAGGGATAGAAAAGGATTGGTACATTTTCGCATCGAAGAATTTAGACCTAAAACAAAGAAGGTTCTGTTGATTCATTTCGAGATCTAATCGAGACATTATTCATTTCCTATTTCCTATTGGATATTAGAATGAAATGTGAGACAAGACATGTGATCTATGTATTTGTTTGCTTTGATATACCCTATTATATATATAGGGTATAGAATATATAGAAAAAGTGTATTATCCACGAAATGTCAAAATTTCAATCGTGGATACAGATGTATTCTTAACATACTGAAACGACTGCCATTATTGGTATCAAACCAATAACGATTCATACAAGCTAAATCCTCTAATCGATAATTAGGCCAAAGAAAGAGCTTTAATTTCATTAATTGATTTTTCTCTCTATTAAAATGGTTACTGTCATGCGAAACTTGGCTGCTGTCTTTTACGTCCTTTGCATTCCAAAATACTGGATTTCTATCTTCACCATTTCTATTCTTTGAATTAAAACAACTTAGAATTTTCAACTTTCTACGACGTCTAAACGAGAAAATATTTTCAGGAACAACCAAATCCAAATGATTTTTGTCTCTATTTTCAGTTATTCTTTGGTGTGATGAAATAGTTTCATCAAAATTCTTCTTAGAAACATATCTTTGTTCTTGGTATTTTTGATTAATTTGGTGCTTACTCTTATGAACCAATGAAATACCTATGGTTTGATACATAATAAATTGTGCATCGTTTTTTCCAAACAGACGAATGGGTTCTATAATCAATATTCCCTTTTTCATCAATTGGTTAAGAGTTAAATTCTTCTCAATCAGCATTATATCCAAACTCATTTCTCTATTTTGAATCGAGGGTATAGTAATTTGGGTTGGATCTATCAGTCTAAGCAGGAGACAATATACCTTGACATTATTGATCAGTCTTTGATTCAAAGTATCGTCCCATCTCAATTGAAAAAGCAAATAACGTTTCAGGAAGAAATCTAGTTCTGCTCTCGCGCTGCTTTTGTATTGTTTTTTCTTTTTCCCCTTTTTCATGTCTGATCTTGCATAATTTTCTTCACTATCTTTTTGTTGTGAGAGAACGGATCCAAGATTTCCTGGACTTGTGGGTTCTTTTTCTCCTTGATTTTCATGCTTTTTATTCGATGGTATCAAAAAACTTCCTTTTTGCTTTTGATTTATTTTTTTATTTTCACTACTATTTTCATTTTTATTCAAATTTGAAAGAAGTAATTTGCTTGGTATAAACCAAGGTTTGCTTTTATATGCATTATAAAGTAACACAAATTCTGGGAAGAACCAAGGTTCCAAATTCGCTATGCGACACTTTAGCATTTTTTCATTCATTCCCATCCAATCAAAAAATACTTTGTCGGAGTTTGGTGGATTGATTTCTGGAATCATAAGGTAAAAAAGATCTTTTTTAGGAATTATTTGAGTATTTTGATTCCCATTGCTGACCCAGGCCTCAATATCGCCTTTTTGTTTAAGATCAAAATTGAGAATGTTCCAATCAAAATATTTTCTATCGACCGTTTTTTCCATATATAGAATATGGACCTTTCCTAGATAATTATCGATAGGGATGTTCCTCAGTATATTTTCTTTATGCGTGTTATAAGAAATCTCTTGCTTCTTACGTCCTTGAAACGGAGATCTATAAAAAAAGTATTCCGTTTTATTTTCATAATTAAGAAATTTATATGATAAAAGATCATATTTATAGTATTTTTGCAAATTCTCTTTTCTTTTTTGATTAGATAATGAATATACTTCAATTTGTTTTTGTTTTTTGAAATCAATTAATTGGTCTTTTTCATATGAATGCCTTTTGCTAAAATTTTCCTTTTTACGCTGATGAACTGTATTGCGCCATTTTTCTGGTATTAATCTATACCATCTGCTCTGAGATAAATTGTATTGATAATATCCTCTTAACCACTTTTTCCATTGATTCATTTCATAACTCGGAAGTTTCTTATCCCCTAATTTCGAATCAACCATTCCTTGTGTTTCAAAAGAATCCTTTATTTCAGGCGGGGGGGTTCCTTGAGATTGAAGAACAGCTCTTAATTTATACGAGTTACTAACTTGGATTTGTGATAATTTGAAAAATACATATGCTTGTGACACGTAGGATAAGTCATAAAAAATAGGTGAATTTTTTTGACTATTACTAATATTATCAAGTGACTTTTTTATAGTCGAAATAAATGGAATTAGATTTTTCTTAATTTTATTAATTCTTTCTTGTTTTCTTTCATTATTGTAAATGGATTTATCAATAATTTTTTTTGTTGATTCAAGAAAAAGTTCTGTATTCATTCTGGGAATATTAATGATACATAAAAATATATCTGTGTAGATTCTTTCAATGAAAAATTTCAAAAAAAGAGGTAATTTAGAGATTAATTGAGCATTTCTTTTTTTGAATATTTGCCATTTTTCGAATCTTTTAGCATTATAACTTGTTTTTTTAAGACTAATATTATTTATTCTTGGAGTTATTTTTTTTTGCTCTTTTATAATTCTTTCTATTTGATTTCGAATTGTACTTGTTCTAGTAGTCAAATCCTTGATTTTTTTTTCTGTTAATGAAGAATTTGTCCAATTCGTAGATGCAATTTCACTAAACGATTCGTGAATTAGCTGATTGCTTATTATAGAATCTTTTTCTTCTTTAATTTCACTTGATTCATATACTTCTCTTCCTGGTAATCGAAATAACAGAATTTTTGAAAGTTCTTTTATTATTTTTTTTATAAAAATAACACTTTCGATAACCCATTCTTTTGTTTCTTTTAAAACTTTTCGAAGTAATTTTATTTTTCTTTTAAAAACTATTAGAACTCGAGAAGACTTCTTTTTAAATTTTCCAATTTTTTTTTCAATTTCCTTAAAAATGGGTTTAAAAAAGGAAGGTCCTTTTCGGGGCGAACCAAAAGGAAGTTCAGTTTCCATTCCCCAAACTGTTAAAAAACAAAAATCATCTTTTTCTTTTTTCTTTTTCATTAAACCTTTCTTAGATGATCGTAGTTTCGATTTGTGCCAAGGTTTCAGACGGAAGGGAAATAAGATTTTTATCTGAATACCGTCTGTCAACCAATTTTTCGGAAATTCTGTTTCGGATAATGGAACACCATTATAGGTACATTTAACATGCATCTCTCTATTCCATTCCTGTAAATCCTCAAACCATTCGGGAAATTGAAATAGGAACATGCGTCCACTATTTTTTGCAATTAGCAATGAAGGTAATACAATATATTTTCTAAAAATAGATTGAGTTAGTAACATGCAACCTCTTATTACTTGTGTAACTGGAATGGTATCCCAGGCCTCTGCTATCTGTATTCGCTCTTTCTCCGTTCTTTTCTTCGTCTCTTTTTCTTCTTCTCTTTTTCTTTCTTCTTCTGTATACTCTACAATTTTGAATGCTTCCCCTTTCCCTACCCAATTTCTAAAAATTACTTTAATCAGCCCGGAGATATCAAAAGAAAAAAGAGGGGATTTTTCTATTCTGTCCAAAAAAAGAGGGGAATGTGCGTTTGCTTGAAACAATTCCCAA